CAATAATGAAATAAATCAAGAAAAAATTAATAATAAAAAAAAAATTAACGTTATCTTTATTTCGACTATAAAAAAGTCACTTTATAATATTAGTAAGAAAAATTCACAGATTTTTTGTGATTTATCCTACTTGTCACAAGCATATGTATTTTACAAATTATCACAAACCCACGTTATTAATTTGTCTAAATTTAGATCTGTTCTTCAATATAACACAACGTCTTGTTTCCTTAAGACTAAAATAAAGGACTATTTTAGAACACTAGGAATATTTCATTCGGAATTAAAACATAAGAAACTTCAGAGTTATAGAATCAATCAATGGAAAAACTGGTTAAGACGGCATTATCAATACGATTTATCTCAGATTAGATGGTCTAGATTAATGCCAAAAAAATGGCGAACTAGGATTAATCAAAGTTGTATGACTCAAAATAAAAATATAAACTTAAACAAATGGAATTCATATGAAAAAGACCAATTAATTCATTACAAAAAAGAAAATGATTCGGAACTCTATTCATTATCAAACCAAAAAGATAATTTTAAAAAATGTTATAGATATGATCTTTTAGCATATAAATCGATTAATTATGAAAATAAAAGTGACTCATTTATTTCTAGATTACCCTTTCAAGTAAAGAAGAACTTCGAAATTTCGTATAACGCCAACCCGTCCAAACATAACTTTGTTGATATGCCTGGCAATCTTCATATCAATAATTATCTAAGAAAAAGCAATATTCTAAATATAGAAAGAAATCTCGATAGAAAATATTTTGATTGGAAAATTATCCATTTTTCTCTTAGACAAAAAGGAGATATTGAGTCCTGGGTTAAGATCGATACCACCAGTAATCCAAATACTAAAATTGGTATTAATAATTATCAAATAATTGATAAAATTGAGAAAAAAGGGGTTTTTTATCTTACAACTCATCAAAATACAGAAAAAACTCAAAAAAATTCGAAAAAAGTATTTTTTGATTGGATGGGAATGAATGAAAAAATATTAAATCGTCCCATATTGAATCTGGAATTTTGGTTCTTCCCAGAATTTGTACTACTTTATAATGTCTATAAAATAAAACCGTGGATTATACCAAGCAAATTCCTTCTTTTAAATTTGAATACAAATGAAAATGTTAGTCAAAATAAAAACCAAAAACAAAACTTTTTTATACCATCAAATAAAAAAATAAAGAATCGAATTCAAGAAGCAAAAGAACCCGCAAGTAAAAGAGAGCATGGATCAGATATAGAAAACAAAGAAAATCTGGGCCATGTTTTCTCAAAACATCAAAACGATCTTGAAAAAGATTACGTGGAATCAGACACAAAAAAGGGTAAAAATAAAAAACAATACAAAAGCAACACGGAAGCAGAACTAGATTTGTTCTTGAAACGTTATTTGCTTTTTCAATTGATATGGAACGATGCTTTGAATCAAAAAATGATCGAAAATATCAAGGTATATTGTCTCCTGCTTCGACTGATAAATCCAACCAAAATTACTATATCGTCAATTCAAAGGAGAGAAATGCGTTTGGATATAATGCTGATTCAGGCAAATTTACCTCTTACAGACTTGATGAAGAAGGGGGTATTAATTATCGAACCTATTCGGTTGTCTGTAAAAAATAATGGACAATTTCTTATGTATCAAACCATAGGTATTTCATTGGTTCATAAAAGTAAACACCAAACTAATCAAAGATACCGAGAACAAAAATATGTTGATAAAAAGAATTTTGACGAATTCATTCTGCAACCTCAAACTCAAAGAATAAATACAGAAAAAAATCATTTTGATTTGTTTGTTCCTGAAAATATTTTAGGGTCTAGACGTCGTAGAGAATTGAGAATTAGAAGTTTTTTTAATTCTTTGAATTGGAATGGCGTCGATAGAAATTCAGTATTTTGCAACGAAACCAATGTAAAAAACTGGAGTCAATTTTTGGATGAAAGGAAATCCCTTTATAAAGATAAAAATGAATTAATTAAATTTAAGTTCTTTCTTTGGCCTAATTATCGATTAGAAGATTTAGCTTGTATGAATCGTTATTGGTTTGATACCAATAATGGTAGCCGTTTCAGTATCTTAAGAATACATATGTATCCACGATTGAAAATTAATTGATAGTACTATATACCCTGTCTCGTATAGAGTATCTGAAAGCAAACAAATGCACACATGCCTTGTTTTACATCTCATTCGAATCTAATTCGAGTAGACGATACTAAATCAATAAAATAAGGTATCGATTAGATCTAGAAATGAATCAACAGAATCTTTTTCATTTTAGGATTTTAGGTTTTCAATTATTCGCTTTTGTGAATGAAAAAAACGTACCTACCACCTTTTTGGATTCCTATCTAAATAAAATTTTAAATTTGATTAATTTATTGGAATTGATAAAATTAGAGGTTCATAAAGAAATTACGTCTATATACCACGTTCAAATTACTGGCATTATTATTACTGATCAATAAAATTATAAAAAATCCATATCTGTAAAATAAAGAAAGGGGAAATTCATTTATGGTAAAAAATTCTGTCATTTCAGTTATTTCTCAAGAAGAAAAGAAAGGGTCTGTTGAATTTCAAGTATTCAATTTCACCAATAAGATACGGAGACTTACTTCGCATTTAGAATTACACAAAAAAGACTATTTATCTCAGAGAGGTTTGAAGAAAATTTTGGGAAAACGTCAACGACTGCTAGCTTATTTGGCAAAAAAAAATAGAGTACGTTATAAAGAATTAATTAATCAGTTGGACATTCGAGAGACAAAAACTCGTTAATTTGATTAAATTAATTTGAAGAGTTATTTCATTTTCACTTATATGTTTCGATTAAATTTTGATGAACTCCTTTTCACTTTCAGTAATTCATGGAAGAATGAATCGTTAAAAAACTTATGACTGCACCAACTACAAGAAAAGACCTCATGATAGTCAATATGGGGCCTCAGCACCCCTCAATGCACGGTGTTCTTCGACTCATCGTTACTCTAGATGGTGAAGATGTTGTCGACTGCGAACCAATATTGGGTTATTTACATAGAGGGATGGAGAAAATTGCGGAAAACCGAACAATTATACAATATTTGCCTTATGTAACACGTTGGGATTATTTAGCTACTATGTTCACAGAAGCAATAACCATAAATGGACCCGAACAATTAGGCAATATTCAAGTACCTAAAAGGGCTAGCTATATCAGAGTCATTATGTTGGAGTTGAGTCGGATAGCTTCTCATTTATTATGGCTCGGTCCTTTTATGGCGGATATTGGTGCGCAGACACCCTTCTTCTATATTTTTCGAGAAAGAGAATTGATATATGACCTATTCGAAGCGGCCACCGGTATGCGAATGATGCATAATTATTTTCGTATTGGAGGAGTGGCTGCCGATCTACCCTATGGCTGGATAGATAAATGTTTGGATTTTTGTGATTATTTTTTAACAGGGGTTTCTGAGTATCAAAAACTTATTACCCGGAATCCTATTTTTTTAGAACGAGTTGAAGGCGTAGGCATTATTGGGAGAGACGAGGCATTAAATTGGGGTTTATCGGGACCAATGCTACGAGCTTCCGGAATAGAATGGGATCTTCGTAAAGTTGATCATTATGAGTCTTACGACGAATTTGATTGGCAGGTTCAATGGCAACGAGAAGGGGATTCATTAGCTCGTTATTTAGTACGAATCAGTGAAATGACAGAATCCATAAAGATTATTCAACAGGCTCTGGAAGGAATTCCAGGAGGGCCTTACGAAAATTTAGAAATCCGACGTTTTGACAGATTAAAAGATCCTGAATGGAATGATTTTGAATATCGATTTATTAGTAAAAAACCTTCTCCAACTTTTGAATTGTCGAAACAAGAACTTTATGTGAGAGTTGAAGCCCCAAAAGGAGAATTGGGAATTTTTTTGATAGGAGATCAGAGCGTTTTTCCTTGGAGATGGAAAATTCGCCCACCAGGTTTTATCAATTTGCAAATTCTTCCTCAGTTAGTTAAAAGAATGAAATTGGCTGATATTATGACAATACTAGGTAGCATAGATATCATTATGGGAGAAGTTGATCGTTGAAATGATAATTGATACAACAGAAATAGAGACTATCAATTCTTTTTCCAAATTGGAATCCTTAAAAGAAGTCTATGGGATCATATGGATGCTTGTCCCTATTTTGACTCTTGTATTAGGAATCACAATAGGTGTACTAGTAATTGTTTGGTTAGAAAGAGAAATATCCGCAGGAATACAACAACGTGTCGGACCTGAATATGCCGGCCCTTTAGGAATTCTTCAAGCTCTAGCAGATGGGACAAAACTACTTTTGAAAGAGAACCTTATTCCATCTACAGGAGATACTCGTTTATTCAGTATCGGACCATCCATAGCAGTAATATCTATCTTTCTAAGTTATTCAGTAATTCCTTTTGGTGATCACCTTGTTTTAGCCGATCTTAGTATTGGTGTTTTTTTATGGATTGCCATTTCAAGTATTGCTCCCGTTGGACTTCTTATGTCGGGGTATGGATCAAATAATAAATATTCCTTTTTAGGTGGTCTACGGGCAGCTGCTCAATCAATTAGTTATGAAATACCATTAGCTCTATGTGTGTTATCAATATCTCTACGTGTGATTCGGTGAGACCTAAAATTTATCCAAATTCTTTTCTTTCGAGAAACAAGGAGAAAAAGATTTGATTTACTATAATATAATATATTTTTATTTTTCTTCAGCATTTGAGTTGATGAACTAAAACAGATAGTTATATGAGTGAAAGAAAACGGCTTCTAAATTTGCAGTAAAAAGTTGAGTCTCATTTCCTATGTACAAGAATCAAATGGTGAAAAAAGTAAACATAAGCAATAGAGATTGGTTACCCCAAGATTCGTGAATTGTCATGATAACTTGAAGCGGGTTCAAAAGATCAACTGTATGGAGTTTTTACTGTCTATTACCATAGATGGATTTA